TGCAAATAAACGAATTTTTTTTCTACGTCTCCGAGCTATATATCCGCGTTTAATTCTGGTCATTGAATAAATAAAACTTTGACGAATAACTAATTGATTTCTTTTCTTTCAGTTATTCTTTTCCCCGTCCTGGTCTATTAATAACCAAACGGATTTTTCCAATGTATAAAATACAAATTCCAACGGCTTTGGCTACTATAACCTTCCCGACCACGATATTTTACTACGAAATACGAAAGAAATAATCAATTTTCTTTTGCTAGGTGTCAAAAATATAGTCAATAAAAAAAAAAAAAAAAAAGAAATCTAAATTAAATGGATAAAGAAATAGTGGATTCCATCGTTTCTATGGTTACTTCTTAAACGGTGAGGTCTTCTCTATACACCGGAGCCTTTAACTTCATTTAATCAATGTTATTGGTAACTTGTATAGTTCACACCACACTCTTTGGCTCTACCCGGAATTATCCAGTAACAATTCTTTCACAATGAGACCCATCTATAGAGTAACGGTATTTAATTATGAAAGTTAGCTGGGGGTAGCTGACCCTCGTAGTCCGTTCTTGACCGAGTGGGAACTTCATTTTTTTTTTGAATTTCAATAAGATTTCCTCCGCTTAATGGATAACCATTTGGTACCAATGGAGAATTGCTTCTCATCTTAAATTCAGGTGATTGGATTTGCACCAACGGAAACCATAAACTTTATACACACTAGAGGGATAAATTTGCTTATTTTTAGATAGTGAATGAAGTTCCTTCTTCCATTTTATCCTATTCACAGGTACTGATCATTCATACTGGAAAGCGGTTTTCTTGCTTTTTTTTTGTGCCAGCTCATGATCTAAACGAGTCGCACATACACCCTAGTACATGTTCCTCGACGCTGAGGACATCCCCGAAGAGCGGGGGATTTCGTGACATTTTGAATTGGCTGTCTTGTATTTCTAATAAGTTGTTTAATAGTTGGCATGTTGAATCATATACATGATGGGTTGGTTTAGATTGATCCTAACCGGATGGTTATGAAATTTTTCTATTTAATAGAATAGTAAATTCGGAGATAAAATCTCAAATCACAGATTTGCACAAAATCCATTTTTTTTCATCCAACTGCTACCAGATCAACAATTCCATAAGCTTGGGCTTCTGTTGCTGACATAAAAACGTCTCTTTCCATGTCTTCAGATACAACCCATAATGGTTTCCCCGTCCTTTGTACATAAACCCTTGTGAGGGTTTCGCGTAGTTTCAGCAGTTCTTCCGCTTCCAGGATAAATTCTCCCGTTTGCGCCTCATAAAAAGAACTAGCAGGTTGATGGATCATTACCCTGATGATAGAAGGGTTCTCTATCTAGTGTGATGAAAGGAACAGAAAAGAAAGATAAAGAATAATAGGAAAAAAGATAGAATTGAACAACCGTACGGGCATGATCTTTTGTGCATTGCATACGGCTCTACAATCAAATTGACCCTTACTTTCGATTCAAGAAAGATAAAAATAGAATCTATGAGCCCCCGATGGGTAAATGATCAAATTGCCACCCTTCCTTTCGGAGGAGTTAAAAAATACTATGATGGCTCCGTTGCTTTCTATTTTAAAATGGATTCTTTTTTTTTGTCTTTGATTCAGCAATCCCAAAGTTTCTTTTTGATCCAACCAAAAAAGGAAAAATCTTGTTTTTTTTTCGCACTCTTTTTTTTTATAACATAAATATTGTTAAGAGCCCTTCGGTGTGAAAACAAAAAAGTTTGTGACGCTAAATTGGACTCCCGATAGATAAGAGAAAATCGGGAATACCTTTTATCTCATACTACTCTCTCGATACATAATCGAATCTTTTTGAAAAAAAAAACCATATAAAATTTTTGCATATCGAATTCGAAGTGCCATGCTATTATTACTTAATATTCATATGGCGAAGGCATAGTTTTCTTTTTTCTCTCAAATAAAAAAACCTCATTGGCGCCAAGCGTGAGGGAATGCTAGACGTTTGGTAATTTCTCCTCCAACCAGGATAAAAGATCCCATTGACGCGGCTAATCCCATGCATATTGTATGGACCTCTGGTCGCACAAATTGCATAGTATCATAAATAGCTACTCCAGGTATTACCCATCCGCCGGGAGAGTTTATAAACAAATACAGATCTTTGGTATCATCCTCAATACTGAGATATACCATAAGACCAATAAGTTGATTCGAGATCTCGCTATCCACTTCTTGGCCTAAAAAAAGTAATCTTTCTCGATAAAGTCGGTTGATTAGGGTAAAATTGTATCCCTTAGGAACCGTACATGCACCTTTTGATGCATACGGTTCAAAAAAATTGCGAAAAAAAAGAATCAATGTATAGATTCCAGTCCTCTTTCTTTTTTCCTATTCTTTTTCATAACAGGTTTTTTCTAACTTCTAACGAAAGGGCTTTTTCTTCGATTTTTCAATAAAGACGAATTTTGACTTCTTTTCTTTCTTCCTTCTAATAGAAAAAAGTCAATA